TCTTTCTCGCACCCATTCTCCATTACACTGTCGTAACAAAAATAGCGGATGCGGTAATCTAGAAATGTTTGGTACATGAAGCCGTGATCTGAAAGCTATACATCTAAATAGACTTAGATAGATAGATAGAAATTCATCTTGATCTGGAATCAAAGAAAGATAGTGGAAATGGCTCTTTTCTTGTGACTTGAAAGAAAGGTTTCTCTGCAGAGGAAGGGAATAACAATTTATTCCCATAGAAAATCTATGGAACAAGAAGATTGAATCTGAAATATCGACAAATTCTTTCCAAGTCCAAAGAAATGAAATTCAAAAAAGGAGGTGGGTCAACTGTTCTAATTGAATCTCTATCGAATTTGAATATCAGAATAGTGGATCTAGTTATAATTAACTGGGTCAGGTCCACTTACTTTTTCTTTTGTTGATTTCAAATCTTTCCAATAGATTTGCTTGGTATAATCGAAAATAGGGATCTTTGGCGATTCAAGAGGCGACTTATGATTATTCATAATAATGAAACTTTACCGAACAAGTGTTCCACTTTCTAACTAGAACTACTATACTCTAACTCAGTATAATGATAACGTATTATCTGGTTAGTTCCTTTTGTAGTCCAAAAAAAAATCTCTATTTTCTGAATACTATGACTGAACTTTTATGAAAAAAAAATTTATGAAAAAAGAAAAGCCCCTTATCGGATTTGAACCGATGACTTACGCCTTACCATGGCGTTACTCTACCACTGAGTTAAAAGGGCTTATTTGATTTAATTTCCGAAGGAGTCACTATGTAGATAAAATCTCTATATGCATATAACTATATGCACATAACATATTATGTATATATATAAGTATATACACTAGACTCATAGTGGCTAGTGGCTGGTTTTTGAATAATCAAATTGCCTAGCGGGTCTAGGGTAAAATGAATTGTTTCAAGACTGGCCCTAATTTCTTTTATTGAGATGATCTTTATCAAAACAAAATTCACTTGATTGATACATAACATACACGTACACTTACCAATTCGACATAAAATCAATTTCAAGATATTTCATCGAATCATGTGATGAAGAAATTCTACTTGTCCCCTTGAACTAAATTCTTAAAGAAAATTTTGATAACCCGCTTACTAGATTAGATTTATATAGAGAATGTCGATTCTAATGAACAATTCATGAATCTGAATGACGAATCCAAAAATTCTATACAATTCTGAAAAACGGAAAAATCCCTCGGATCTGATCATTCCATTATATTGACAATTTCAAAAAACTAATGATACTATGATCATAGTATGAGGGCGGTTGGTCAAGTCGGCCCCCATCGTCTAGTGGTTTAGGACATCTCTCTTTCAAGGAGGCAGCGGGGATTCGAATTCCCCTGGGGGTAGGGTACTACGAAAGGAAGTTGATCATGGATTACCAATAAGCCTAAAATGGATTCTTCCTGGGTCGATGCCCGAGCGGTTAATGGGGACGGACTGTAAATTCGTTGGCAATATGTCTACGCTGGTTCAAATCCAGCTCGGCCCAATAATCCGCCAATCTACCATGAGATGGTATAAATCCCCTTGTCCTTCAGAAAGACCCCATACGAAGATAAAAAAGAATCAAATTTTCTGCTAGATACCCCCTTTCCCTGGGATTGTAGTTCAATTGGTTAGAGCACCGCCCTGTCAAGGCGGAAGCTGCGGGTTCGAGCCCCGCCAGTCCCGACGGATCCAATAAATACATTAATTCATTTTCCCCTTTCTATGAACTAGTAAAAGGTGTCGAGCGGCATGCTTTCATGCTCAAAGCAAAAAGGGAGTCTTTATGTCTTTTTTCTTTCCTATTTTTTCCATTTCGCTTTTATTGGTTGTTTAGGTTTGGAACTATGTAATTAATCGAAGTGGAAAGTCAATCTGATGATCCTTCATCAGATGATTGTCCAAGGAAGACACAAGGTAGGTTATAGAAAAAAACAAGGAAACAGATGATAAATAAAAGAATTTTGGATTGATTGAGTCAGGAATCCAAATTTGGATTCGGTATGGATAAAAGAACTTCCTATATTATACTATTCAAGTCTTGACGACAGGTTGATTTGATAGATCAGATATTGTTATTCATGATATTGATCCGACCCAAGATCATCGAGAGGTAATTCATTCATTGAATTTTCAGACGAAAGATTTATTTATCATCTCTAGGGGATTAAATCCCGAGTTATTGCGAAGTAAAAAAAACGATGAGATTATGGAAGTCAATATTCTTGCATTTATCGCTACTGCACTATTCATTCTAGTTCCTACCGCCTTTCTACTTATCATTTACGTAAAAACAGTCAGTCAAAATGATTGAATTTTCAAATGAATTTGAATGAAACTTTCCTTCTGAGTTCTTATCAAAAATTGACAAAGTCAAATGAAAAGATTCCAATTTCACGTCTTAACTTAAATGAAATGAGCGGACTATAATCGGCAGTTATCTAAGAGATAGATAGTAGGGGTAGAAAAATGCATTTTTCTACCCCTACTATCTATCTCTTTAGTCTATAAAGTTGTAATCTAGAATAAAGATGAAAGGCTTAAGTTTCTATAGATCAATCTACAATTCTCTTCATACTTCATATATGTGTATATGAATTCCATATATTTTGACATAACACCCAACTTGCTACATCTATTTGTTCCGATCAATCTGAAATAATTCTTATCTTGGGATTCTAATTCCTTTACTTTTACTAATAAGTAAGGGGAAACCTCACCTATTTTTAACGCCCGAAGCATGATATGAAATAAGTCGATAAAGCATAAATCGACTTTCTCAAATTAGAAACCCAAAGGTAAATGCTCAATATGTGACTCGCCCGAGTCAAGATCCTATTATTACCTAGTCTTTAGTTAGACAACCACTATCCCTATATCATTTTTCATAAAAAGTGCGTATACACTTAACAAAACGACTTCTTCTTTGAAGAGTAAAGAGCGAAAGAAATAAAAAAAGGCCCGGTCTTCCTCAATATCCATCTAGACAGATAGTAAGATTCCCATTGATTGAAATAGAAAATTTCGGAAGAATTTTAGGTTGGAATCAATTTCCAAGCATCTGAATCCCTTTCTTTTCGAAATACAAAGACGGGAATCGATGAAATCTCTCTTTGATTAAAAGAGTATGATTCATATCATAGATTACTCCATTGGACTCCAATGGGATTCCAAATGCAGAGATTTTGATTTTAAATAGTTCAAAATGCGTTGCAGAACGATCTATAAAACAATTGGTTTGATTCCTGAACTCAATTAGTAGTACTTCTAGAGCCCACTTCTTCCCCACACTACGAGTGAAAGGGAAAACGTAAAGACTACCATTAAAGCAGCCCAAGCGAGACTTACTATATCCATGTGCATTATGTCCCCTATTTCTATAAATACGAAGGAATTTTTCCATTATTCCTCACTAATAATAGTGGAATCAATGGCGCAGAGTCAAAAAGGGGTTCTGACCGAACACTATTGAGAAACCAATCCAAAAAATCGATTACGATTTTGAATCGGGAAAGATTAAACACAAGCAAAATACATAGTAAGATCCCCCCCATGTAGGAATAAGAATAATAAGGACTATTCTTTTTTTGTTTTGTTGACCTTCTAAGTAAAAACAGAATGGGAGAAATCACTAAAAACTCGAAATCACTATCTATTACAGACCTCCATTTCCCCATTTGATCTAATCCGTACTCTCTTTCCCGATTATCGCTGTGAAACCGGGGGCTTGAGTAGGGGTTGCCGAAAAGAAATTCTTTCTTTTTGCCCCCTTTTCTAGAAAAGTCAATTATTCATCCAATCTAATATTGCCGAGCACTCAGAGATTCCCGCGAGTCCGTCTTATATAAAGCAACTTCTGCCCCTTTCCAAAACTATTCAAAACTAGTAATTGAATTCCCTATCAGGCTCCACAATCTGATTCAAGATCCAACCATTAGACACTCCCTTCGTAATAGAAGGGAATCATGAAGTCTTGATAGCCCCTCTACCAGTAGATTCGAATATTTCCTTGAATCCTAGATGCGAACGAGGATTCACAATCTTTTCTTTTAGAAAACCCTCAGACCACATGCTTAGAATTAAACAAAGTATCAACAGTCTGTAGAACAGAAAAGAAGAAGAGATTTCGAGTTTTTTTTGGTGATCAGGCGACACCCGGATTTGAACTGGGGAAAAAGGGATTTGCAGTCCCCCGCCTTACCACTCGGCCATGCCGCCAAAATGATACAAAATAGATGCAAATTTTCCCGGATTACTGAATTTTTATTGTACTTGTACTTTGACTTCTGTTTTGCTTAATCCTTTTCTTTCCTAAAAGAAAGACCCTTTTTTGATTGGATTTGATCCATCCCTGATTGTATAGTATCTGAAAATACACATTTGATTTCTCAATAGAAAAGCGAGAGAGTGTTTTTATCATTGTGTATTTTCAGCCGAGAAATTTGAACCATTAACTATTGACTCCTTACTTTGAATTCATGAACGATTCTGGGATTTGAATTTCAAATTGTGTTTTCCTAATGACATAAGAAAATACAAATTGAGACAATACGAATCAATATTGATTTTTTCAATCAAAAAATCTTTCTCAATTTCAATTATAACAAAACATATGAGTATATGTAAACCCCAGAACATAAATTGTTACACAGATATCTATTATTTAGATATGTTGTCGATAGGGAATTATCAACAAATTTTCGTACTTCACTTCAATTTTGCATTGAATGGAAATTCTCTTTTGATAGAGCACGACCGGGGCTGCCCCGAATAGAACCGGCAAAAAAAGAGAAGAGAGAGGTCAGATATTATAGCTATCTGCATACGTGCTTAATAAATGCAACCCTTCTTAACACTTCAAATCGTATTCTATTCAAAAATCATTAAAGTACAAATATCTCTCTTGTCTGTGAATAGTTTTTTGAACAACGAAATCCCTAACATAAAACATAAAGGCGGTTAAGTGCTAA